TGGCTATCATGCCCTTTTCGGATGAATCATCTAGTCCTCCGATTTCATCCACTAATAAGGTTATAAAATATAGTGTAATTAAAATTGAAATAATAGAAAAGGATATATGAGTTAATATATGTTCGAAAGTCGAAAAAATCATATTATATATATATATTTTTAAGGGGGGAGTACCTTAATTATAATTACGGAATGCAGGGAGTTTCATTTCTGGAATTACTTAATAGGACTTAGTCTATCTCTTTTAGAAGTTTTAGAAGATAGATCCCATGCCGCCACTCGGACTCGAACCGAGATGCTCTAGCACTGCTTCCTAAGAGCAGCGTGTCTACCGATTTCACCATAGCGGCTTGCTCAAAATTATAATAACCTATTCATACTCAATCGTCGAGATTGAAGTAGTCAATTCATATTTAGGAACGATTCAAATTTAGGAATACAACGTCATTTAAATATGTGTTCACTAATAGAGTATATTTATCTGATTTTAGAATGTCAGTTATATTTAACTTAATAAAATAATAAGCTTACGCATAGTTTATCCTCTGTGGGAATAAGACTTTTTTGTTCTATCCCTAGAACTATCTAGGATCTAGGGATAGAACAAAAAAGTCATTCAGTTTTGATTCAGTTCTTATTCCGATTATTCCAATGTTTGATTATTTATTTGTCGGCACAAAAAAACTTTTTGAATTCCCGGTCGAAAGAGATTTCGATAATGAAAAAGCTTTTAACGCTGCCCAATATCCCTTCTTTTTCCAAGAATTTTTACGAATCCGCTTTTTTGACATAGAAGTACGTTTTTTTGGAACTGCCATTCAAAAATCAAGAGATTACTCATTGTTATAGTTGGATGTGAAAGACATCTATCTAGTATTAATATAATATTAAATATTCAATAAAAACGAATCTTTATTTACTATTGATTATCCATCTAGTTCTTTATTTAGAATTTAGATAATACTACTTTGCTATAAAAAAGGCGAAAAAAGATTATATGTTATTAATTTTTTTTTACATTTATATTACATATAATTAATAAATTCTAACTTTCCGGACAAAAAAAACGAATTCATACTATACTAATGGATTTCTTTATATCCTCATAGTAAAAGCTCTATAGCTATAGTATCCAACGTACTATAGAAATAAAATTGGTTAAAGTTAAATAAGAAGATTAAATTTTGGTCTTGCATCTCTAATCTATATATATATATATTTCCTTTTTTTGCGAAAGAGAGAAGATCCGGTGAATCGGAAAGAATTAATTAAAAATGAAAAAGGTTTTTCTTATGGAACATACATATCCATATGCATGGATCATACCTTTCGTTCCACTTACAGTTCCTGTCTTAATCGGAGTCGGGCTTCTCTTTTTTCCGACGGCAACAAAAAATCTTCGTCGCATGTGGGCTTTTCCTAGTGTTTTATTATTAAGTATAGTTATGATTTGTTCTGCAGATCTGGCTATTCAGCAAATAAATAGCAATTTCATATATCAATATGTATGGTCTTGGACTATTAATAATGATTTTTCTTTAGAGTTCGGCCACTTGATCGACCCACTTACTTCTATTATGTTAATATTAATTACTACTGTTGGAATTCTGGTTTTGATTTATAGTGATAATTATATGTCTCATGATCAAGGATATTTAAGATTTTTTGCTTATATGAGTTTTTTCAATACTTCCATGCTGGGATTAGTTACGAGTTCAAATTTGATACAAATTTATATTTTTTGGGAATTAGTTGGAATGTGCTCATATCTATTAATAGGTTTTTGGTTCACACGACCTATTGCTGCAAATGCTTGTCAAAAAGCTTTTGTAACTAATCGTATAGGAGATTTTGGTTTATTTTTAGGAATCTTAGGTCTTTATTGGATAACAGGTAGTTTTGAATTTCAGGATTTGTTCGAAATATTCAATAACTTAAGTTATAATAATGATAATGTGTTTACTTTTTTAGTTTATAATTTATGCGTTTTTCTAGTTTTTTCCGGTGCAATTGCTAAATCGGCACAATTCCCCCTTCATGTATGGTTACCTGATGCCATGGAAGGGCCTACCCCTATTTCGGCTCTGATTCATGCTGCTACGATGGTAGCAGCGGGCATTTTTCTTGTCGCTCGTCTTCTTCCTCTTTTCATAGGAATACCCTACATAATGAATTTTATATCTTTAATAAGTATAATAACAGTACTATTAGGAGCTACTTTGGCTCTTGCTCAAAAAGATATTAAGAGAAGTTTAGCCTATTCTACAATGTCTCAATTGGGTTATATGATGTTAGCTTTAGGTATGGGGTCATATCGAGCTGCTTTATTTCATTTGATTACTCATGCTTACTCTAAAGCATTATTGTTTTTAGGATCTGGATCAATTATTCATTCAATGGAAGCTATTGTTGGATATTCTCCAGATAAAAGTCAGAATATGGTTCTTATGGGCGGTTTAACAAAACATGTCCCAATTACAAAAACGGCTTTTTTATTAGG